ACCCTTTTTATTCCACTTACGATACTCATAAAGAAGGAATCGTAATAAATGCAAGGAAGAGGCATCTTTCACCCAATACCGAAGAGTTTGAACCAATATTTCCAGATGGACAGGGTAGGCTATCAGTATATTTAACATAGAATTTAAACGAGAAAATTTGTCCTCTAAAAAAGGAAATATTGAATGAATGGATCGTAAATTATGAGAATTTACTACAATCTCCTTTCTTTCTGGGGAAGATAGCAATCGTAGTGAAAATGGAATTTCTACCATGACTGCAAAGCCCTCCGATACCATTTGAAAATCCAATTTTTTTTTGTCTCTAAAAAATTCATTTTCATTAAAAGAATTAGGATCAAAACGAAAAAGATTCTGTTGATACAGACGAGTAATTAAACGTTTTACAATTCGTAAACTGTATTTCTTTTCAGAATCCGCATTTTCTAACAAAATCCTTTTCTTTAAACCATGATCGTGCGCTAATGCATAAATATATTCCTGCAAGAGGAGTGGATAGAAAAAGTCGTGTTGACAAGATCTAGATAATTCTAAATATCCTTGGATTTCTTCGATTTTCATTTAGACCGGAAAATACAAGTAAAAGTGAAGGGTTTCTTAGGTTATCAAATGATAAATAATGGGATACAGTCAAAACCAAAACAAGGTTTTATTAAAAAAAAAAGATACTTCGGAGACCGAGAAATGCCTCAACAAACTCTCGATCTTTTTTTTTAAGGATTCTTGACCAATCGATTCTTTCTTTTACACACTCATCTACACTTTTTCGAATAAAGAATAACTCCAAATTAGGATTCACTCAAAAATGAATAATCCAGTCCGTCATGGTAGAAATCTTTCTCATATTAGTCACTAATCGATTTAAAACGTTTATTTGGGACGGAGAATCATTCAAATTCCAATTAAGAACTCGCTTTTTCCCTACAATTAGAGCCCTAGAACCCGACCCATTTATTCAATTAACCCAATAGAAAAGTGAATTCTTGGAACGAAATGAATTCCATTCAAAGAAAAATATGGTAAGATAAGAATCAATGAAATAGGATCGGAATTCTCCATTGATACGACATGCTCTTCTTTCTATCCATTCCCTTCGGGATCAACCGTGTTATTACCAAGTGTACTGATAATATAGACGGTTTGCTTCATCCAAAGGTATAAAAATGTAAAAAAGATCCTAGCTGCATTTAAATGAGTACTCTACCATTAAGTTTAAGTTTCAGTTAGCAATCCATGAAAAAGAATGACCCTGGGTTACCCGGGGCTCGAACCCGGAACTCATCGGTTAAAAGCCGAGTACTCTACCATTGAGTTAGGAACCCATGAAAAAGAATGACCCCGGTTTGCCCGGGATTCAAGTCAGGACTCGTAGCAGCTACGCGCAGATTTCCATTTCGAAATTTCGCTTAAATATCCCCAAAAGTCTTCCAATACAATCAGATCTAATCGGAATAATAAAGAAAATAATAATAACAGAAAAATTCTCGAATTTTTCTGTTATTATTACTCAAATTTCGTATCGCAAAAAATGAAACCAATCTTTCAATTTGAATAAAATAAAAAAGAAAATCTTTAAAGTGTCTGTCGAACACAGAAAAAAAGAAAAAGATTTTTTCATTTACGATCGAATTCTATTTGTTCAATACGCTCTTGTCAATACATAGAAAATTTCCAAAAATTCGAAATCTAAGTTAAGAAAAAACTTGTCTTGGGTCGGCACTACATAAAAAATCGACATAGATAGAAAGTCTTATAGAATAAATAAAAAAGAAATAGGAAAGATCATCGGCTTTTGATTTTGAATAAGTAAGCTTTTTTAGTTTTAGTAGAGTTACAGGGAAACCTAGGTGAAGGTAATGCTCGAATTTTCTATTTCTAAATAGAAGAACTTCGTTTGTTGACCGGTTCAAGATACAATTTCTTTTTATTCACTTGATCTTCTTCTATTCATCTTATCAATCAAATCGACTTTTGAGATTTCGTTGGAAAAAAGTAGGTATGAAGAGAATAAATCAAGAGAAGGAGAAATCAAAAAGTAAAGAAAAAGATTCTAATAAATCATAGAGGAATCGCCCTTTTTTTTTTTCGAATTACATTTGATTAAAGCGAAGTTCCTTAAAAACATCCGCCTTCTTTAAAATATTAGAAACGGTTCTTGTAGGTTGAGCACCCCTTTCAAGAAAAAAAAGAATAGCAGGAACATTTAAATAAGTCTGATTCTTTATTGGATCATAAAAACCCACTTTTCGAAGATCTCGTCCTTCTCTTCGAGACCGAACATCAATTGCAACGATTCGATAGACGGCTCATTGGGATAGATTAGATGAACAATACCCCCCCTAGAAACGTATAGGAAGTTTTATCCTCGTACGGCTCGAGAAAAATGAATTGAAGTTCTGTATCTATTGAAGCGTAAATAGGTCTATAAAATCACCAAATCGATTAGACTAGAAATTAAATCCTTTTTGGTTTTCTTAAAAAAAAAATCATTTGTACTCATAACTCAAGTTGACTAACTCTCAAATTGCTCAAAAGAAATTTGGCATTTCATTTATTGAGCGGTCTTTAATCCCTTTTTGTTTTTCTCATTTTCAAATGGATTTCAACTCATCATGCCGAGCACAATCGAAAGGGTCTTTACTTGTTCTGGATTTATCCTTGCTGTGAATCATTAGGTTTAGGCATTACTTCGTTGATCTTTAATCTTTTCAAAAAAGGTAGCAACAATACCTTTTTTAGGATTTTTTTTTCGATCAAAGAACGGTTGATCCAATCCTCAGACGAGATCCTTTTTCACTTTTTTAATAAAAAGGGTTTTAGCAATTTCAACAAATTGAATTTGAATGAAAGCTCGACTTGGATCCTTTCGATTTCTTTTTTCAAAGATATACTTACGAAGTTGTTCCAACTTATTGATTGATACTAACCCTAGATCCTTGCCCTTAAAAAGGAATCGATACTTTCGACTCGAGCTCCACCCCATAATATACTATTTCCATTCCAACCCAAGAAAACCGGATTCGAGTGAAAGAGAACAAAGGATGTCGAGTCAAGAACACCTTTTTACATAAGTGATGGATTTTTAAATCCATAAAGGATTATGTCCTTCAAGTCGCACGTTGCTTTCTACCACATCGTTTTAAACGAAGTTTTACCATAACATTCCTTTCATTTTGACTTGGTATACGATCGATTCAATTATGGAATCATGAATAGTCATTGGTTTAGTTAATACATAGAAAGTTAAACAATCTATACTCTCTATCTAAATTTAAACAAGAATATATAGATATTCTTGTTTAAATTAGATATATATCTTTCTCAATATTCGATTTTGTTTTTTCTATTTTATTGAGCATTTTTTTGAATTCGCTAATAAATATTTGCATGATAATGGCATATAAAATCACAATATATGTTTCAATCGAAACTTTTTATTATGCCTGATTTTGTCTAGAGCATAGGCCCTGGGACGGAAGGATTCGAACCTTCGAAATACCGGGACCAAAACCCGTCGCCTTACCACTTGGCCACGCCCCACTTAGATTTAGGTTTTACACTAATAAGTCTAATCTTTTTTTTGATTGCTCGCCAATTTTAGTCCAAGTATCTACAAGTATCTAAAAAATAAGAATCAAAATGCGTAACGTAACGACCTAATGAGAGTACCTCAATAAATAACAAACACCTTTAAGTCCCATTGGGACTATTATTTATCGAAGTTTTTGTATCGCGCAGATGCAAAAACAAGAAAAAAAAGAAAGAGGAGGCCCCATTCTTGATCCTTTGAAGAGAGGTTTAAGTTCGAATACGCAGTCGCTAATCAAATCCGTCAAATCTCTCGGGCAACCCATCTCGTGCATTTTTTTTTCGCTCGGAAGTATCTGCAAATCGCTCCTAGAAATAATTCTAGCGATTTTTCATATCCTGAGATCTGTCTTGTACGCCCTCTATCTCATTTTAATCTTTCTCGTCGCGTTGCTTAATATCGTTTTTTATCTAGGTTTATTTCTAAGTCCTGCTATTATAGTTTTTATAATTTTAACAACCTTTAGAAAATAAATAATAAAAGATGAATGGGGTTCTTTTTTTTCGGATAGGAGTTTTTTAAACGTACACGTATAATATAGGTCGAAAAAGAAACTGAATTTATTGATCATTCCATAGAATTCAATTAAAATATTATACGAAAGTCCGATTTCTTCTATTCTCCTTTGATTTGAGAAATGAAGGATTTTTGATTGAGTTAAGTAAGTTCAAAAAAAAATGGATCGAACTTGCTTAACTCAATCAAAATGTAATTATGTCCAAGAAAAAAATGTCTGTTATGTTTAATATCTTTAAAATCTCCATCTGTATTACGTCTACTATTGCTTTCTGTATCGGTCTTGAATCTTCCCTTTCTACCATTCGTTTTTTCTTGGTTGCCAAATTGCCCGAAGCCTACGCTTTTTTGAGTCCAATCGTCGATTTTATGCCAGTCATCCCTTTGCTCTTTTTTCTATTCGCCTTTGTTTGGCAAGCTGCTGTAAGTTTTCGATGAGATCTTAAATCTTATCCTAGAAAGATGAATGATTTTTTCGAGAAAGAAATCAAAATTCTAATAGAAGATGAAATAAGTATTACAGTATGAACGACCGATTTAAAAGTGAAAAATTTTTTATACAAAAAAATTATAGAAAAAAATGCCTAATAATTTTTTTTTTTTTTCTACAAAACGCTTCGGTGCTCGGTGGCAAAATAAAATAAGGTATATGGTATAAAAATGGGGAATCTATTCTCTTTTTTCCAAAAAAAAAATCTTGGAGATTGTGTAATGCTTACTCTCAAACTCTTCGTTTACACAGTAGTGATATTCTTTGTTTCTCTCTTCATCTTTGGATTCCTCTCTAATGACCCAGGACGTAATCCTGGACGCGAAGAATAAAGTTTTCTGTCTTGAGAAATTGTCTTAGGATTTTGATCTCTACCTTTAACCCAAA